GTTGGTTAATTGGTCACATTTTATTTATGAAATGTGTTGGCTTGGTATTAGTCTGGATACGGCAAAATTTTGCGATTAGATCGATTATTCGATCTAATACGTACCTTCTTAATGTACTTATTCGAGCTATTAATGTACCTATTCGATCTAATAAGTACCTTAATGGAATTATTCGATCTAAGGGGTATAAGAAGTACAAGTCCTCTGTGTCAGAATTGAAGTACCTTGTGTCAAAATTGAAGTACCTTGTGTCAGAATTGAAGTACTTTGTGTTAGACTTGATAGATTCTATGGATCGAATCTTTAGTATTCTCTTATTTATTAGCTGTGTCTACTCTTTAGGCAGAATGCCGTCCCCCGTTTTTAGTAGGAAACTGAAAGAAACCTCAAAAACGACAGAAAGGGGGGAAAGTGAGAAAGAACGAGATGTAGAAATAGAAACAACTTTCGAAACGAAGGGGACTAAACAGGAACAAGAGGGATTCACCGAAGAAGATCCTTCTCCTTCCCTTTTTTCGGAAGAAAGGGAGGATCCGGACAAAATCGATGAAACGGAAAGGATCCGAGTGAATGGAAAGGACAAAACAAAGGATGAATTCCACTTTCACTTAAAAGAAGAAGATAAAGACCTCTTCTGGTTTGAAAAACCCCCTGTGAGTCTTCTTTTCGACTATAAACGCTGGAATCGTCCATTGCGATATATAAAAAATTATCGATTCGAACATGCTGTAAGAAATGAAATGTCACAATATTTTTTTTATACATGTCAAAGTGATGGAAAACAAAGAATTTCTTTTACATATCCATCCAGTTTATCCGCTTTTTTTGAAATGCTACGACAAAAAATGTATTTTTATTTTTTTACAACAAAAAAATTCGTCTGTGATGAACTGGATAAATTCTTCTATGATGAACTGCATAATTATTATTGTTGGATTTATACCAATGAAAAAAAATGGAGGAGCCTAAGGAACGAGTTTAGAGATAGAATTGAAGCCCTAGACAGAGAATCTCCTTATCTGGATGTACTCGAAAAAAAGACTCGAGTATGCAATAATAATAAAACTAAAGAAGAATACTTGCCTAAAATATATGATCCTCTCTTAAACGGATCCTATCGTGGAATAATTAAAATTTTTTTTTTACCTTCAATCCTAAATGAACCTTCAGTCAAAAATTCGATAGAGACAAATTTTATAAATAAACTCAATAAAGTTCATAGTATCCTTCTTTTTAAGGGTAAGGAACTTAATGTTCATAATTTTGAAGAGTTGTACCAGAAATTGGAAGGGAAAATAGCTACATTGGAAGAGAAATTGGACCAGAAATTGGAAGAGAAATTGGGACAAAAAATATATACATTGGATAAAAAATCATTAGCAAGAGAATTGAGTCTTTTAATCGATGAATTTGCTGAAGAATCAACATCAAATTTGAAAGGAATTTCTTTATTTCCGGAACAAAGACGAATTGATTCAGAAGATCCAGAAAAAGTTTTGAAATTTTTAATCGAAAGAGTCATAATTGATCCCATCATTCAAACAATATGCGATACAGCCATAATTCCTCCCATGGAAAAAACAACTCGAAAAAAATCGATTGGAATAAATAAAAAAGTCCCCCAATGGTCATACAAATTATTCAGAGAGGTAGAACAACTCGGAAAAACTGCAACAACGGAAGAGGGGGAAGAGTGGGTAGTAGATCATCAAATTCGCTCGAGGAAGGCGAAACGTATAGTTCTTTTTACGCAGGGTCCGGAGGAGGCAGAGAATGCCGACAAAACTAGGACGAAGCCTGATGAAATAGAAGAAGTGTATATGATAGATTATCCCTATGCAGCGGATTTTCGTCGAGACATAATCACAGGTTCTATGCGTGTTCAAAGACGTAAAACCCTTACGGGGAAAATGTTTCCCTTATATCCGTATTCCCCACTTTTTTTCGACAGAGTAGGATTTTCTTGGGATGTTCTTTTCGAACCATTCATATTATCAGTAATTGAGATTTCCGACCTAATACAAGACATTTTTAGAAAGGGTATAAAAGGAAGCGTAGCAAAAAGAATAAAGAAGTTGAAAAAACAAAAAAAAATGTACATGGAGGAAAACAAAAGCTACGAAGAAATTCAAAAAGAAGTAAATGAAATGGAAAAGGGGCGGGACGGGCAGACGGAAATGGAACGAATAGAAAGGACGCGAGACAGAATATCAGACCTCTATGATATCCTTATTTATGCTCATGGAATAAGAGCTTTAATTTTACTAATTCAGTCGAGGCTTAGACAATCTATTGTATTACCTTCGTTGATACTAGCTAAAAATATTGTCCGTTTCTTATTACGCCAAGAGTCCGAGTGGGAGCAGGATATAAGGGAGATAAATAGAGAAGTGTATGTTATATGCACCTATAATGGTATGCCAGTACTAGAACCAAGAAGAAACGGAATTTTTCCTCCAAAATGGGCCACAGAGGGTATACAAATAATGATACGATTTCCTTTCCGCCTGAAACCTTGGCACCGATCTAAGATACGACCTTCTCGTAGGGATCCAAATACAAAGCAGGAAAGTCCTGCTGCTTTTTTAACGATTTGGGGACTGGAAACTGACCGTCCTTTTGGTTCTCCTCTCGTAGGACTTGGTATTTTGTTTTGTTATTATTTTGGACCCCTTTTGAAAAAACTCCAAAAAGCAATTAGAAAGTGGAGTTTTCGAGGTCTAAAAAGTTTCAAAGAAAGAACAAAATTCTTGTTTCTAAAGGTCCAAAAAGAACCAAAAAAATTGAGAGAGGATTCGAGTGAAATAAAAAAAGATTCTATAATCAATCATCAGATGATTCATGAATCATCCATTCAAACCCGATCTATGGATTGGACAAATTATTCACTGACAGAAAAAAAAATGAAAGATCTGACTGATAGAACAAGCACAATCAGAAATAAAATAGAAAGAATTACAAAAGACAAGAAAAATGGATTTCGAACTCTAAAGAGAAATATTAGTCCTAACAAAACAAGTTATGGTGCTCAAAAATTAGCATCCCTAAAAAATATTTTTCAGATATTAAAAAGAAGAAATGCTCGATTAATCCGTAAATCACATTATTTTTTAAAATGGATCGTGGAAAGGATATACACGGATATCCTTCTAGAGAGCTTTCCATATATCATTAATCGTCTTACTAATAGTCTTTATAGGCCCATGATCATTATAAAACTTTTTCGTAAATTCAAAAAAAAAAAAAATTTTGATACAAAAGAGAAAAAGATAATTGAGCGTATTTCAACTATACAAAAAAAACTTTCACCTTCTCGTATTCGTCATAAGATTCAGACGAAGTCGGGGGTTTCTTTTAAATTATCCCTCGTGTCACAGGCCTATGTATTTTACAAATTATCACAAACCCAGGTTATTAACTTGTATAAGTTAAGATCTGTCCTTCAATATGACGGAGCATCTTTATTTCTGAAGAATGAAATAAAAGATTATTTTCGAAGACAAGGAATAATTTCTTCCGAATTAAAGCATAAGAACCTTCAGAATTCTGGAATGAATCAATGGAAAAATTGGTTAAAGAGTCATTATCCATACGATTTATCTGAGCTAAAATGGTCTAAATTAGTACCGCAAAAATGGCGAAATATAGTCAATCAACATTGGAGGGTTGAAAATCAAAATTTAATCAAACGGGATTCAGATTCATCTGAAAGAGAGGAAAAGGTTTCGTTATTTCTAAATAAAAACGATCATTTTCGAAAAATGTATAGATATGATCTTTTAGCATATCAATCGATTTATTATGAAGATAAGACGGACTCATATAATTACAACATACATAAATCGAAATTAGTTGATATGGGGGCGAGTATCCCTATTACTAATTTTATAAGAAAAGATTATTTTATGTATATAAAAAATCCAGATAGAAAATATTTTGATACGAAAGGTCTTTTTTATCTCAAAATTAATAAATATAAAGAAATCAACCCATCCAATCAAAAGGGTTTCTTTTCTTTTTTTGATTGGATGGGAATGAATGAAGAAAGACTCAATCGTCCTGTATCGAAGCCGATACCTTGGTTATTCCCACAATTTGAGTTATTTTTTCATGTCTATAAAATGAAACCGGGGTTTATACCAATTCATTCACTTATTTTTCATTTTAATGAAGATGTTAGTCAAAAGAAAAATCTCACTAAAAAAAAAGGGGGGGATCTTATACGATCAAATGAAAAAGAAAAAAAATCTTTTGAATTAGAGAATCAAGAAGAAAAAAAAACCATAGGTCAAAGAGATCTCACATCAGATGCCCAAAACCGAGGGAACCCCGAATCTGTTCTCTCAAACCAACAAAAATATATGGACGAACTTTATACGAAATCAGATATGAAAATGGGTAGAACGAAAAAGAAATCCAAAAGCATTTGGACTTGGGAAATAGACTTAAATGCGTTCATGAAAGGATCTTTTGCTTTGCAATTGAAATGGCTGCTGAGTCCTTTGACTTTGGAATTATTCGATTATGCGATGTCCGTACTTGAATGGGAAAAGGAAAGCAGAATGACAACAAAGTTTGGTTTCGGCTTTATTAAGAAGGAGGAGTTAACTCTGGATCCAATGCTAATCCGGGATTTGAATCTTTCAAAAATCCTAAAAGAGGGAATATTTATTATCGAACCCGTTCGTATACCTGTAAAACATAATGTAGAATTTATTATGTATCAAACCATAAGGATTTCTTTGGTTCATGAGATTAAACAAAAAAATAATCAAAGAAGATACAGAGAAAATATGGATAAGAATAATTTTGAGGAATCGCTTGCAAGACATCATGATTTTCTTGTTCCTGAAAATATTTTATCGTCTAGACGGCGTAGAGAATTGAGAATTCTAAGTTGTTTCAATTCAAGGAATAGTAATTGTGTGGATAAAAATCCAGTATTTTGCAATGGGAACAAGGTAAAAACCTGTGTTCAATTTTTGGATGAAAGCAAAGATCTTGATAGAGATAAAATTAAATTAATTCAATTCTTTCTTTGGCCCAATTATCGATTAGAAGATTTAGCTTGTATGAATCGCTATTGGTTTGATACTAATAATGGTAGTCGTTTCAGTATGTTAAGGATACGTATGTATCCACGATTGAAAATTGATTGATGATACAATTGTCTTATATATCCCCTACCATCTTATATATCCCCTACCATATATATATCGGGTGGATAACTAGCTGCGCACATGCCTTGTCTTACATCTTTTTTTGATACATGAATACTAATTCAATGACGTATCAATTAGATCATAAAATGAATCAATAAGGAAATTCGGATTGATTATTGTGTATACCAGATAAAAATACCTCGCATTATTATTACTGATCAGTAAAATTAATATTCGTAAAATAAAAAAAGTAAATTAATAAAAAAATTGACGCATAAAATACATACAAAAAAAGATAAGAAGAAATGCGCGCTCCACCTACATACTTGAAACCTTCTCCTACAAGAAAACTTGTAACACCCCACCCATTTGTAATTCCATCAATTACTCGTCTGTCAAAAAAATGAACTAGTTCGGACAATCCTCTTACACTCCGAATTACATATGTTGTATAAAAAACATCTATGTAACCACGATGATGGGCCCAATCATATATTAAATTTTTTATTTTGTCTGAAAAACCCCTATTTGGGTGCCTTTTGGCAAAATAATTAATTAAGGCAAAATTTTGTAAGGATGAATAAACGGGTTTATATAAAAAAGACGCTATAACTATTCCCGAATAAGCTATACTAACCGAAAAGGTTGCATTTGTTACAAATTCCGCCCAATCAAAATTCTTTGTATTATTCAATTTTGGATGCAAAAGGTTTATAGATGGGGTTAACCATTTGGACAATATATCCAAATCTATGCCTTCTTGGTTGAAAGGAATTCCTATGACTCCAATGAATAAAGTAAATAAAATCAATACAAGCAGCGGGAATAACATAGTATTGTCTGATTCGTGAGGATATGGCGAAAATTTTTTATTGTCACAATTATAAAAAAAAAGACAGAATCGCATCGTTTTTTTTATATTTCCGTGTGGATTCTTAGAAACACTTTCGTTATTTTTTTTTGGCAAGAAAGTTAATAAACGAAAATTTTTGTTAATAGGTTTTAGTCCCTCTTGGCCCCATAAGGATATTGAATAGAAGGAACTACTTTTTTTTCCATTGTAATTTTGAAACTGAACATTTAAATGACCCTCAAACGTAAGTAAATAGATGCGAAACATATAAAATGCAGTTAATGCTGCTGTAGCCCAGGATATGCTTGCGAAAATTGGTGAATACAACCAACTATCATTAAGAATTTCGTCTTTGGACCAAAAACAAGCAAGAGGCGGAATACCAGAAAGAGAAAGTGTACCTAAAAAAAAAGCAGTTTTTGTAATTGGCGCGTGCTTTTTTAACCCCCCCATAAAAACCATATTCTGGCTTTTCTCTGGAGAATACCCAACAATAGCTTCCATAGAATGAATAATAGATCCAGATCCTAAAAACAATAATGCTTTTGAGTAAGCATGAGTAATCAAATGAAATAAAGCAGCTTGATAAGACCCCATACCTAGAGCTAACATCATATACCCCAATTGAGACATTGTAGAATAAGCTAAACTTCTCTTAATGTCTTTTTGAGCAAGAGCTAAAGTAGCCCCTAAAAGTACTGTTATTATACCTATTAAAGCGATTAGATTGAGTATGGAGGGGATGACTATCAAAAGAGGAAAAAGTCTAGCGACAAGAAAAATACCCGCTGCTACCATGGTAGCAGCATGTATAAGAGCCGAAATAGGAGTAGGCCCCTCCATAGCATCAGGTAACCATACATGAAGGGGGAATTGCGCGGATTTGGCAACTGCACCAGCAAATAATAAGAAAGTGCATACAGTTCCAATTAACAAATGTATTTCATTATTCGAAATGGAGGTATTGAATATTTCGAACAAATCTCGAAATTCGAAACTGCCCGTTAGCCAATAAAGACCTAAAATTCCTAATAATAAACCAAAATCCCCTACACGATTCGTCACAAACGCTTTTTGACAAGCATTTGCTGCAATAGGTCGTGTAAACCAAAAACCTATTAATAGATACGAGCACATTCCAACTAATTCCCAAAAAATATAAATTTGTAGTAAATTCGAACTTGTAACTAAGCCAAGCATAGAAGTATTGAAAAAACTCAGATAAGCAAAGAATCTTAAATATCCTTGATCATGAGACATATAACTGTCACTATAAATAATAACTAGAATACCAACAGTAGTGATTAACATTGACATAATAGAAGTAAGCGGATCAACCAAGTAACCGAACTCTAAAGAAAAATCATTATTGATGGTCCAAGACCATACGGATTGATAGATAGAATTGCTATTTATTTGTTGAATAGACAAGTTCATTGAAAAAAGCATAACTAGACTCAATAACGAAATACTAGGAAAAGCCCATATACGACGAAGATTTGTTGTTGTTGTCGGAAAAAGAAGAAGTCCCGCTCCGATTAACAAAGGAACTGTAAGTGGAATAAAAGGTATGATCCATGCATATTGGTAAATATGTTCCATAAAAAATAAAAGTTGATTTTCGATTCACCGGCTATTACCTCTTTTAAAAAATTTTTTAAAAGGTCAATAAAACGAATTAAGATATGCAATACAATAATAGAATTTTCTTTCTATTCGAAATCGAAACTCTTAGACTAAGCATTTTCTTACTATTGAACTCAAGAAATTCGAATTGGTCAAATGAAAAATAGTTAGTAGTGAAACTCAATACTTCTAAATCCTTAGTTCTTAGTTATTAAATAAACTATTGAAACCTATGAATGTAGAGAATATCAAAAGTTTATACTTTCCACTATTATTTTGATAAATCGATAGATATAAAAATGATAAAAAATTAAACCAAACAAAAAGTACTTAAGTATGATACTGATATGAATCACAAGATCTACGAAAATCGAAATAAATAGAAATATAGAAGTTTAAAGTTTGCTTCTTGATTTTCTTTTTTACGATACACTGTACACTGTATTCAATACATAGAAATTTCAATAACAAAAAGATAAGAAAACTGAGAGTCTCTCTTCTCTCATAATCTATAACTAAATAAAAAAATAGGAAAGAAAGATTCCTTTGAACAATAGATGTCTTTCACATCCAACTATAACAATGAATATTTCTTTTAAAATGGCAGTTCCAAAAAAGCGTATTTCAATCTCCAAAAAGCTTATTCGTAAAAATATTTGGAAAAGAAAAGGATATTCGGCAGCATTAAAAGCTTTTTCATTAGCGAAATCTCTTTCTACCGGTAATTCAAAAAGTTTTTTTATACGAAAAATAAGTAATCAAATCTTAGAGCAATCGGAATAGATCTGACTCAAAAAAACTTCTACAAAATTTCCTTCTAGAATTTATATTCATACAACAGAAAAATAGAAAAAACGCATTTAAATTGTAAATGTAAATCATAGATAAATATAGAATTAATGCTTTGTATTCATTACTATTTTTGCTCAATATGAAATAGAACTTGCTTCTCTCTTATGATATGTAGAATTAAAATGCGTCTGTCTGTATACTCAAAAATAGTACTGAAAACTAGAAGACTTCACTACCCTTCTTTTTTTTAGTCTATTTTTTTTTATGGGATGGGGATTCTGACTTTCCCCATCAACCGCCGGATCCCAATACCTAATAGAAAATATAAGGGTTTTTATATCTATGGAAGAGCAAACAAAAAATTTTGAATCAAAAAGGGATCCTTAATAAAGATGTCTCTGAATTGTTATCTATCTCCTTTTTTTAATCGAAATTAAAAATTTTTAATTTCGATTTATCTCTTTCTATCCAATTTTTACGATATGAAATTACTGTAATATTGAATCGGTTTGTTGAAAATTATGATCAACAAAAATACTATTTTTGTTTTCATTGATAAGATAAATCCATTTGGTTATTTCATATATATATATTTTTAAGAAGATAAAAAATAAGAAAAAAATTCATTATTACTCTATTAAGAATTAAGATAAGAAAAAATTTTGAGTTCCCTCTCTGGCCTGAAGGCGGATTTATAGAGTTACAAGAGTTCAATTTCAAAAAAAAAATCGCCATTGAATTAACTCTTTTAATCTCGACGATTAAAGCTAAATAGATTATTATGATTTCAAACAAGCCGCTATGGTGAAATTGGTAGACACGCTGCTCTTAGGAAGCAGTGCTAGAGCATCTCGGTTCGAGTCCGAGTAGCGGCACAGCATTTTCGAAATTATAAAAACGAATCGAATAGTTCTAGAATGAATAATAATCATCGCAACGAGCACAATTTCGATTTCATAATTTATAATTGAGGCATTTCTTATCTTTTTTATATTCTTATGATATCTTTTACTTTAGAGCATCTTTTCAATCATATTTCCTTTTCGATCGTTTCCATTGTAATTACAGTTCATTTAATGACTTTAGTAATTAACGAAATAGTAGAACTAGATGAGTCGTTAGAAAAGGGTATGGTACTTACTTTTTCCTGTATAACGGCATTATTAAGTATTCGTTGGATTTATTCGGGGCATTTCCCATTAAGTAATTTATATGAATCATTAATCTTCCTTTCCTGGAATTTTTATATTATTCATATGATTCCTTATTTAAAAAAAAAAAAAAAAAAATTAAGTGCAATAACTGCGCCCGGTGCTATTTTTACCCAGGGCTTTGCTACTTCGGGCTTTTTAGCTCAAATGAAACAATCCACAATATTAGTACCCGCTCTCCAATCTCAGTGGTTAATGATGCATGTAAGTATGATGATATTGGCCTATGCGGCCCTGTTATGTGGATCATTATTATCAGTAGCCCTTCTAGTCATTACATTTAAAAACAATAGCAGTCCTTTTTTTGTTAAAAGAAAATTTTTATTAAACGAGTCTTTGTTCTTCGGGAAAATTCAATACATGAATAAAGAAAACAACATTGTACAAACCCCTTATTTCTTTTCTCTTAGGAATTATTATAGGTCTCAGTTAATTGAACAATTAGATCATTGGAGTTCCCGCGTTATTAGTCTAGGATTTGTCTTTTTAACCCTAGGTATTCTTTCAGGAGCAGTGTGGGCTAATGAAGCATGGGGATCTTATTGGAATTGGGACCCAAAGGAAACATGGGCATTTATTACTTGGACCATATTCGCGATTTATTTACATATTAATTTACATATTAAAACAAATATAAATTTTAAAAGTAAAAATTCGGCAATTGTGGCTTCTATAGGATTTCTTATAATTTGGATATGCTATTTTGGGGTAAATCTATTAGGAATAGGATTACATAGTTATGGTTCATTTCCATTAAAAAATTGAATTGAAGAAAGGACCTAACCTAACGAATACAGCCACAGGACAGGGTATATCACATATAAATATAAAAAAAGCAAGCCTCATCGAGAACCATTTCAATCAAGTAGTATAGTGATTCAAATGGTTCTCACAAACGTCAAACTATCCAATTGGAATGAAAACTATCTATAAAAAAAATTAGATAGGATAGTTTCTACCTTCTCAACTGATAGTGAGAGAAAGAAATCGGGGTAAATTCCAATACCTATTACTGGTAGAAAGATAACGAGTGAAACAAATAACTCTCGCGGACCAGAATCAAAAAAAGAAGAGTTTGCACTATTCAGTAACTTATATCCATAGAAAATTTGGCGTAACATAGATAATAAATAAATAGGAGTTAATATCATTCCAATTGCCATGCCAAACGTAATTAGGACTTTTGACATTAAAAAAAGTTTTTGACTGGTAATTATTCCAAAAAATACTATTAATTCGGCAAAAAAACCACTCATGCCCGGTAACGCAAGGGAAGCCATAGAAAAAGTACTAAAGAGCGTGAATATTTTTGGCATTGAAATGGCTATTCCGCCAATTTCGTCGAGATAAACAAGACGTATTCTATCATAACTCGTTCCTGCCAGGAAAAAAAGCGCAGCACCAATAAATCCATGAGAGACTATTTGTAAAATGGCTCCGTTGAATCCCGTTTCAGTTATAGAACTAATTCCTATAATTATGAAACCCATATGAGATACAGAAGAATATGCTATTCTTTTTTTTAAATTACGTTGCCCCGAAGATGCTGAAGCTGCATAGATTATTTGTATTGCGCCTATTATCATCAACCAAGGAGAAAATATAGAATGAGCGTGAGGTAATAATTCCATATTGATCCGAACCAATCCATATGCTCCCATTTTTAATAGGATTCCGGCTAAAAGCATACAAGTACTGTAATGTGCTTCTCCATGGGTATCTGGTAACCATGTATGTAGAGGTATAATCGGCAATTTGACAGCAAAAGCAATAAGAAATCCAATATAAAATATTAGTTCTAATCCCACAGGATACGACTGATTAGCTAACGTTTCCAAATTTAATGTTGGTTCATTAGAACCATATAACCCGACACCCAAAACTCCCATTAACAGAAAAATGGAACCCCCCGCAGTGTACAAAATAAACTTTGTAGCTGAGTAGAGACGTTTCTTTCCTCCCCACATGGATAAAAGTAGATAAACGGGAATTAATTCTAATTCCCACATTAGAAAAAAAAGTAAAAGGTCTCGAGAAGAAAATAACCCTATTTGACCGCTATACATTGCTAACATCAAGAAATGGAATAATCGTGAATCCCGAGTAACAGGCCAAGCCGCTAAAGTAGCTAAAGTCGTGATGAATCCTGTCAGTAAAACGGGCCCGATAGAAAGCCCGTCTATTCCCAATCTCCAGTGAAAATCAAAAAAGTTAATCCAGTTATAATCTTCGGCCAGTTGTATTAATGGATCATCCGGCTGGAAATGATAACAAAACACATAGGTTGTTAGTAGGAATTCTAATATACATATACACATAGTATACCATCTAATTACCTTATTACCCCTATGCGGGAGAAAGAAAATGAATGAACCCGCAAATATAGGGAAAACTACAATTAAGGTTAACCAAGGAAAATAATTCGTGGTAAAGACAAAATACACTTGGACTAAAAAACCCGTACTCGAATAAGAACAAAATGCGATATATATATTTCATTTTCATTTCGAGCGCGGGTTTTTATCGGTAAAAAAAAAATCGACTGGATTCAAGTGGAGTTTTCTGGAACGTATTAATAAGCTAGACCCATACTGCGAGTTGTTTCATGCCATAAATAAACTCGAACACTCAAAAAATCGGTTGGACAGGCGGATTCACATCTCTTACAACCAACACAATCCTCTGTTCTTGGGGCGGAAGCTATTTGTTGAGCTTTACATCCGTCCCAAGGTATCATTTCTAAGACATCCGTGGGGCAGGCTCGGACACATTGAGTACATCCTATACATGTATCATAAATCTTTACTGAGTGTGACATTGGATATATACCTTTTTTGAATATCATAAATTTTCGATCTAGTATAACTCATATTGTATGTAAATGAATTACATATTCCAAGACCAGACGAATCGATGATTCACCAGAATTTGTCGAATCAACTTATTTCTGGGTCAGTTTAGAAAAGAGGTACAAAATACTTTGATTTCTTCCGTTTTTGAAGATTCTTCATACCTAGTAATATCGTTTGAATTTTTCTATAAAAATGATAGTAATACTACTTATTCAACAAATTCGATTGATTAATATGAGTTGATTTTCTGTTCCGATAAATTGCCGAAACAATAGCTGGTCCAATAGCTGCTTCAGCGGCTGCAATCGCTATCACAAAAATGGAGAAAATGTTTCCTTTTAGTTGACGACTATCAAAAAAATCAGAAAAGGTTACGAAATTAAGATTAACCGCATTCAATATAAGTTCAAGACACATAAGAGCTCTAACTAAATTTCGGCTTGTGATTAATCCATAGATACCGATTGAAAATAAATAAGCACTCAAAACAAGTACATGTTCGAGCATCATTGAGCAACTCCTTATCAATCTTTATTTATTTCATTTCAATATGAACAAGAATTTCATTCACTCGAATCGAACAAATAAATCCATAGCAAAGAAGTATGTTAGTAATAGATTGACATTTATATTTTTTATTATACATCAATTCAAATAGAATAGAATTGAATGTATACGATAAAACAGAAGAAAGTTTGATTTGGAGTGATGCTTTTAGAGATTTTTTTTATTGACGGGCTACGGCAATTGCACCTATTAAAGCAACTAAAAGAATTATCGAAATGAGTTCAAATGGGAGAAAAAATTCTGTTGATAAATGAATTCCAATTTGTTGACTATTATTTATCAAGTCTTGTTCTATAATCTGGTTTAATTTTGTAGTCCAAATAACCCCATACCATGACGTATTTAGAATAGTAATAATTAAGAAAACAAAAATACTGGTACAAACTAACAAAGTAATTCCGTCCCCAAGAGTCCAAAGCCGAAAATCTTTGTCATATTCTAACCCGTTGATGAACATTACAGCAAATATGATTAAAACATTTATAGCTCCTACGTAAATAAGGAGTTGTGCAGAAGCTACAAACTGAGAGTTTGCTAGAATATAGAATAAAGATATACAAACAAGAACCAATCCCAGTGAAAAGGCAGAAAAAATGGGATTGGTAAATAATATCACCCCTAGGCCTCCTAATATAAGACCTAATCCCAGAAAGACTAAAAGAAAATCATGTATTGGTCCGGGTAAATCCATTCGATGAAAAAAGATATAAAAAATCGGACTCTTTCATGATCTTATTGAACTGACCAGGAGAAAATAAGTTAAGTTGATCTATTTAGGACACATTCCTAGTTGAATGCAATTCTAATGGATGCGAATTTATGTAGGTACAGTTAGTAGAATAATCACATTCTTTATCTTAAAGGCTAGTTCGAATCTAGTTGAAATCATTCTATTATATTCAAAAAAATTTCCAAAGAAATCTTCAGTTTTCATGAACCAATCAGATCAATAGTTTTTTTTTCGTTTCCAAAGAAAAACCTGTTAATACCCTTAGTAATAAAAATATAGGGTTCGTGAATCAATATCTTTCTTTTTTATTGAATTGAGGCCAATTCAATACAGTTCGAATTGTGTAATCGTCAATTATTGATATTGGTAAACGACCTAAAGAAATTTGATTGTAATTTAATTCATGACGATCATACGTAGAAAGCTCATATTCTTCAGTCATTGATAAACAATTTGTTGGGCAATACTCAACGCAATTACCACAAAAAATACAGATTCCGAAATCAATACTGTAATTAAGTAACCATTTCTTTCGAATATCTGTTTCGAATTTCCAATCTACAACAGGTAGATCTATAGGACATACACGAACACATACCTCACAAGCAATGCATTTATCGAATTCAAAGTGAATTCGACCGCGAAAGCGCCCTGAGGTGAGCAATTTTTCATAGGGGTATTGAATAGTTACAGGTAAACGATTCGCATGCGATAAGGTAATAAAAAAACCTTGACCAATGTACCTAGCCGCTCGTACTGTTTGTTGACCATAATTAAGGAACCCAGTTACCATAGGGAACATATCCTAAATATCGCTAAAAAGTTGTCTGTTTCTTTCTCTTGTTTGGAACAAGTTATCAATCTAATTACTAGTGAATAAAAAAATATTCTATTTTGCTTATATTATAGTGAAAAGAGTTGGGAAGAAGTTGTTAATAATAAATTACCTAACGAAATAGGTAAAAGAAATTTCCATCCAAGATTTAATAGTTGGTCCATTCTCAGTCTAGGTAACGTCCATCTTGTTGTGATAGAAATGAACAAGAATAAAAAGGTTTTCGCTAGTGTAATGAAAATACCAATTGTTGTTCCAAAGACTCCATCCCTTGCATTTATTTCAAAAAGGTCAGGAACGGGTATGTACGGAATAGATAAATTCCAGCCTCCCAAGTAAAGAACTGTTACAAATAATGAAGAAACGAGTAGATTTAGATAGGAAGCAACGTAAAATAAACCAAATTTAATACCCGAATATTCTGTTTGATAACCTGCTACTAATTCTTCCTCTGCTTCTGGTAAATCAAAAGGTAATCTTTCACATTCAGCTAGAGAAGAAATTATAAAAACGAGAAATCCTATAGGTTGACGCCACAAATTCCACCCCCAAAAACCATATTTGGATTGAGCCTCAACTATATCAACTGTACTTAAACTGTTAGATAATTCTAGTCGGTGATAAGATCACTGTTATCATCGCTATTACAGAACCGTACATGAGATTTTCGCCTCATACGGCTCCTCGAGGGTCCCACATAAATCTAAGGACTGCTTCGATATTCTTTAATGTTGATATTTTTGTAGGATAGATAGAGTCAAAAGTAATCAAAAGGTCCCGAATTAGACCAACGGAATTCTGTCTGCTATACTAAAGGGCTTCTGAATTGATCTCATCCTTTACTTTATTTTCTTAAGACTTAAATAAAAAAAAATAAAGAGTCTTTTTTGAAATATTAAGAGATATCTCACGTTATCCTTTTTTATTACGAAAAAAAATTAACTAACATGAAGTGTAGCTTTCTTAATACGGCTATAGGATAGCAAGAAGAATAAAAAATTTTGCAATTATATTCTTTCTATTTTTTCTTTCTTTTTTGTTTTAGTAAAAAAAGAAGTAAAGGATTACTTCGTTCCTGATAGTCATTCACTTTATCGGTGGATAGTAGCATACTCTGAATCGTATTCTGGGGAGTACTACTTGATCATTTCTACAAATTTAAAGCCCCAATTAGTATTTCGTTTATGTGGAATTTTTTCCACTAACTTAGAAAATCTCTATTACTAACCCTTTGTGTACCTTGGTCTTCCTAACCATCCACTCAGTTTTGCTCAATCTAGTCGACAATTCGTGTCATGTATAGTAATACATACAAATGATAGCACGAGTTCCAAAAAATGGATCTGTTTAACCCGCTTCAAGCCATGCTAACTAATCAACCAGTCTTGGGGTAAATAGTTTTTCTTTACTGCTTCTTTTTAGTTATATTAACTTTGGCGTAATTCTTGTACCTAGGAAATGAGACTCAATCTTTTTACTGCGAATTTAGAAGCTGTTTTCTTTCACTCATCTAACTATCCGGTTTAGTTCATCAACGCGAAGGTTGAATAAAAAAGAAAGTTATCTATCTATTTTAGTTAATTCTTAGAAAACTCTCCAACGAAAATAAATTGTGGAAAATTTATGCTTCAACGAATCACACGTAGAGATATTGATAACACACATAGAGTTAATGGTATTTCATAACTAATCGATTGGGCCGCAGCCCGTAGGCCACCTAAAAAGGAATATTTATTATTTGATCCATATCCTGACATAAGAAGCCCAATGGGAGCAATACTTGAAATGGCGATCCATAAAAAAACACCATTACTGAGATCGACTAGAATAAGTCGATAACTAAAAGGAATTACTGAATAACTTAGTAGAATTGATATAACTGCTATGGAGGGTCCAATACTAAATAAACCCTTATCTCCTCTTGATGGAAGAAGGTTTTCTTTGAAAAGTAGTTTTGTTCCGTCGGCTAGAGCTTGAAGGATTCCTAAGGGGCCCGCATATTCCGGTCCAATGCGTTGTTGTATCCCTGCGGATATTTCTCTTTCTAACCACACAATTACTAGTACACCTAGTATGATTCCCAAAATAAGAATCAAAATAGGTATAAGCATCCATATAGTCCCATAGACTTCTTTTAAGGATTCCAACATAGAAAAAGAATTGATAGCTTGTACTCCTGGTGTATCAATTATCATTTCAACGATCAATTTCTCCCATAATGATATCTATGCTACCTAGTATTGTCATAATATCAGCCAATTTCATTCTTTTAACTAACTGAGGAAGAATTTGCAAATTGATAAAACCCGGCGGGCGAATTTTCCATCTCCACGGAAAAACACTCTGATCTCCTATCAAATAAATTCCCAATTCGCCCTTTGGGGCCTCGATTCTTACATAAAGTTCTTGTCTCGATAACTCCACAGTGGGGGATGGCTTTTTACTAATGAATCGATATTCAAAATTATTCCACTCAGGATCTCTTACTCTATTAAAGCGTCGGCTTTCCAAATTTTCATAGGGCCCCCCTGGAATTCCTTCTAGAGCTTGTTGAATAATTTTTACCGATTCTACCATTTCCCCAATTCGGATTAAATAACGAGCCAACGAATCCCCCTCCGTCTGCCATTGAACTTCCCAATCAAATTCTTCATAACATTCATAAGGATCCACTTTACGAAGATCCCATTCTATTCCGGAAGCCCGTAACATTGGTCCTGATAAACCCCAATTTAGTGCCTCTTCTCCGCTAATAAGGCCCACCCCTTCAACGCGTTCCAAAAAAATAGGATTTCGCGTAATAAGCTTTTGGTATTCAGCAATTGCTGTTAAAAAATACTCGCAGAAATCCAAACATTTTTCTATCCAGCCATAAGGTAGATCGGCAGCGACTCCTCCGATACGAAAAAAATTATGCATCATTCTCATACCAGTGGCAGCTTCAAATAGATCATATATCAATTCTCTTTCTCTGAAAATGTAGAAGAATGGGGTTTGTGCGCCAATATCCGCCATAAAAGGTCCAAGCCATAACAAATGAGAAGCTATACGACTTAACTCCAACATAATAACTCGGATATAGCTAGCCCGTTTAGGTACTTGAATATTTCCTAATTGTTCTGGTGCATTTATAGTTATTGCTTCTGTGAACATAGTAGCTAAATAATCCAAACGTGTTACATAAGGCAAGTATTGTATAATTGTTCGATTTTCCGCAATTTTTTCCATCCCTCTGTGCAAATAGCCCAATACCGGTTCACAGTCAATAACATCTTCACCATCTAAAGTAACAATGAGTCGAAGGACGCCATGCATTGATGGGTGGTGAGGCCCCATATTTACTACCATTAGATCTTTTCTTGTAACTGGTCCAGTCATAAGTTTTTTCCGTATTTCGTAATTGCTGAAAACTAAAAGACGTTCATCAAATTTGATTGAAGACCTAATAAATCAAAGACAATAATTATTCAAATTAACGTTTTTTATCTCTCGAATATTCAATTGACTAATTAATTCTTTATAACGTATTCTATTTTTTTTTGAAAAATAAACCAAAAGGCGTTGACGTTTTCCCAAAATCTTCCGTAGGCCTCTCTGAGATGAATAGTCTTTTTTGTGTAATTCCAAATGCGAACTAAGTCTTAGTATCTTGTTGGTGAAAGAAAATACTTGAAATTCAACAGACCCTTTCTTTTCTTCTGTTGAAATAACGGATATAAATGAATTTTTTGGCATAACTATAGAAATCTATATAAATATCTATCTTCGCTTCGGTCAATTTTTTTATTAATTTACTTTTTTTATTTTACGAATATTAATTTTACTGATCAGTAATAATAATGCGAGGTATTTTTATCTGGTATACACAATAATCAATCCGAATTTCCTTATTGATTCATTTTATGATCTAATTGATACGTCATTGAATTAGTATTCATGTATCAAAAAAAGATGTAAGACAAGGCATGTGCGCAGCTAGTTATCCACCCGATATATATATGGTAGGGGATATATAAGATGGTAGGGGATATATAAGACAATTGTATCATCAATCAATTTTCAATCGTGGATACATACGTATCCTTAACATACTGAAACGACTACCATTATTAGTATCAAACCAATAGCGATTCATACAAGCTAAATCTTCTAATCGATAATTGGGCCAAAGAAAGAATTGAATTAATTTAATTTTATCTCTATCAAGATCTTTGCTTTCATCCAAAAATTGAACACAGGTTTTTACCTTGTTCCCATTGCAAAATACTGGATTTTTATCCACACAATTACTATTCCTTGAATTGAAACAACTTAGAATTCTCAATTCTCTACGCCGTCTAGACGATAAAATATTTTCAGGAACAAGAAAATCATGATGTCTTGCAAGCGATTCCTCAAAATTATTCTTATCCATATTTTCTCTGTATCTTCTTTGATTATTTTTTTGTTTAATCTCATGAACCAAAGAAATCCTTATGGTTTGATACATAATAAATTCTACATTATGTTTTACAGGTATACGAACGGGTTCGATAATAAATATTCCCTCTTTTAGGATTTTTGAAAGATTCAAATCCCGGATTAGCATTGGATCCAGAGTTAACTCCTCCTTCTTAATAAAGCCGAAACCAAACTTTGTTGTCATTCTGCTTTCCTTTTCCCATTCAAGTACGGACATCGCATAATCGAATAATTCCAAAGTCAAAGGACTCAGCAGCCATTTCAATTGCAAAGCAAAAGATCCTTTCATGAACGCATTTAAGTCTATTTCCCAAGTCCAAATGCTTTTGGATTTCTTTTTCGTTCTACCCATTTTCATATCTGATTTCGTATAAAGTTCGTCCATATATTTTTGTTGGTTTGAGAGAACAGATTCGGGGTTCCCTCGGTTTTGGGCATCTGATGTGAGATCTCTTTGACCTATGGTTTTTTTTTCTTCTTGATTCTCTAATTCAAAAGATTTTTTTTCTTTTTCATTTGATCGTATAAGATCCCCCCCTTTTTTTTTAGTGAGATTTTTCTTTTGACTAACATCTTCATTAAAATGAAAAATAAGTGAATGAATTGGTATAAACCCCGGTTTCATTTTATAGACATGAAAAAATAACTCAAATTGTGGGAATAACCAAGGTATCGGCTTCGATACAGGACGATTGAGTCTTTCTTCATTCATTCCCATCCAATCAAAAAAAGAAAAGAAACCCTTTTGATTGGATGGGTTGATTTCTTTATATTTATTAATTTTGAGATAAAAAAGACCTTTCGTATCAAAATATTTTCTATCTGGATTTTTTATATACATAAAATAATCTTTTCTTATAAAATTAGTAATAGGGATACTCGCCCCCATATCAACTAATTTCGATTTATGTATGTTGTAATTATATGAGTCCGTCTTATCTTCATAATAAATCGATTGATATGCTAAAAGATCATATCTATACATTTTTCGAAAATGATCGTTTTTATTTAGAAATAACGAAACCTTTTCCTCTCTTTCAGATGAATCTGAATCCCGTTTGATTAAATTTTGATTTTCAACCCTCCAATGTTGATTGACTATATTTCGCCATTTTTGCGGTACTAATTTAGACCATTTTAGCTCAGATAAATCGTATGGATAATGACTCTTTAACCAATTTTTCCATTGATTCATTCCAGAATTCTGAAGGTTCTTATGCTTTAATTCGGAAGAAATTATTCCTTGTCTTCGAAAATAATCTTTTATTTCATTCTTCAGAAATAAAGATGCTCCGTCATATTGAAGGACAGATCTTAACTTATACAAGTTAATAACCTGGGTTTGTGATAATTTGTAAAATACATAGGCCTGTGACACGAGGGATAATTTAAAAGAAACCCCCGACTTCGTCTGAATCTTATGACGAATACGAGAAGGTGAAAGTTTTTTTTGTATAGTTGAAATACGCTCAATTATCTTTTTCTCTTTTGTATCAAAATTTTTTTTTTTTTTGAATTTACGAAAAAGTTTTATAATGATCATGGGCCTATAAAGACTATTAGTAAGACGATTAATGATATATGGAAAGCTCTCTAGAAGGATATCCGTGTATATCCTTTCCACGATCCATTTTAAAAAATAATGTGATTTACGGATTAATCGAGCATTTCTTCTTTTTAATATCTGAAAAATATTTTTTAGGGATGCTAATTTTTGAGCACCATAACTTGTTTTGTTAGGACTAATATTTCTCTTTAGAGTTCGAAATCCATTTTTCTTGTCTTTTGTAATTCTTTCTATTTTATTTCTGATTGTGCTTGTTCTATCAGTCAGATCTTTCATTTTTTTTTCTGTCAGTGAATAATTTGTCCAATCCATAGATCGGGTTTGAATGGATGATTCATGAATCATCTGATGATTGATTATAGAATCTTTTTTTATTTCACTCGAATCCTCTCTCAATTTTTTTGGTTCTTTTTGGACCTTTAGAAACAAGAATTTTGTTCTTTCTTTGAAACTTTTTAGACCTCGAAAACTCCACTTTCTAATTGCTTTTTGGAGTTTTTTCAAAAGGGGTCCAAAATAATAACAAAACAAAATACCAAGTCCTACGAGAGGAGAACCAAAAGGACGGTCAGTTTCCAGTCCCCAAATCGTTAAAAAAGCAGCAGGACTTTCCTGCTTTGTATTTGGATCCCTACGAGAAGGTCGTATCTTAGATCGGTGCCAAGGTTTCAGGCGGAAAGGAAATCGTATCATTATTTGTATACCCTCTGTGGCCCATTTTGGAGGAAAAATTCCGTTTCTTCTTGGTTCTAGTACTGGCATACCATTATAGGTGCATATAACATACACTTCTCTATTTATCTCCCTTATATCCTGCTCCCACTCGGACTCTTGGCGTAATAAGAAACGGACAATATTTTTAGCTAGTATCAACGAAGGTAATACAATAGATTGTCTAAGCCTCGACTGAATTAGTAAAATTAAAGCTCTTATTCCATGAGCATAAATAAGGATATCATAGAGGTCTGATATTCTGTCTCGCGTCCTTTCTATTCGTTCCATTTCCGTCTGCCCGTCCCGCCCCTTTTCCATTTCATTTACTTCTTTTTGAATTTCTTCGTAGCTTTTGTTTTCCTCCATGTACATTTTTTTTTGTTTTTTCAACTTCTTTATTCTTTTTGCTACGCTTCCTTTTATACCCTTTCTAAAAATGTCTTGTATTAGGTCGGAAATCTCAATTACTGATAATATGAATGGTTCGAAAAGAACATCCCAAGAAAATCCTACTCTGTCGAAAAAAAGTGGGGAATACGGATATAAGGGAAACATTTTCCCCGTAAGGGTTTTACGTCTTTGAACACGCATAGAACCTGTGATTATGTCTCGACGAAAATCCGCTGCATAGGGATAATCTATCATATACACTTCTTCTATTTCATCAGGCTTCGTCCTAGTTTTGTCGGCATTCTCTGCCTCCTCCGGACCCTGCGTAAAAAGAACTATACGTTTCGCCTTCCTCGAGCGAATTTGATGATCTACTACCCACTCTTCCCCCTCTTCCGTTGTTGCAGTTTTTCCGAGTTGTTCTACCTCTCTGAATAATTTGTATGACCATTGGGGGACTTTTTTATTTATTCCAATCGATTTTTTTCGAGTTGTTTTTTCCATGGGAGGAATTATGGCTGTATCGCATATTGTTTGAATGATGGGATCAATTATGACTCTTTCGATTAAAAATTTCAAAACTTTTTCTGGATCTTCTGAATCAATTCGTCTTTGTTCCGGAAATAAAGAAATTCCTTTCAAATTTGATGTTGATTCTTCAGCAAATTCATCGATTAAAAGACTCAATTCTCTTGCTAATGATTTTTTATCCAATGTATATATTTTTTGTCCCAATTTCT